TGTTCGCTCAAGAAAGACTCCAGAAGATATTGATCGTAAATAAGAAGACTGTTTACGAAGAAACAGGAATAGATATTCGCATTCATATACATAAGAATTATGTAGGAACCAAAAGAATCTTTTCTTTCTTTTTGAAAAGACGTAAATGGATTTCTTTGAAGTAATGAGACTATTCAAATTATGATATTCGTGGAAAAACAATCGCAAGAAATGCAAAGAAGAAACATCTTTGATCCAGCATTGAAGGATTTGAACCAAGATTTCCAGATGGATGGGATGGGGTATTAGTAGATCTGACACATAATTTAAATGTGACAATTTATCCTCTAAAAAGGGAAATATTGAATGAATAGATCGTAAATTCTGAGATTTTGGTATTCTTTTTTCTTCAAGGGAAGATACTAATCGCGACGAGAATGGAATTTCCAGAATGACTCCAAAACCTTCTGATACCATTTGAGAAGAAAAATGAGAATAAAAATAATTCTTGTGCCCCCAAAATACATTTTGGTTAGAATCATTCACCGAAGAAATCAAAGATTTCTGTTGATACATTCGAGTAATTAAGCGTTTCACAAGTACTAAACTAGATTTATTGTCATAACCGAGAATTTCCACAGGTTCGTAAAAAATCAAACTATTGAAGCTATGATAATGAGCAAGTGAGTAAATATACTCCTGAAGGAGTAGCGGATATAGGAAGTTTTGTTGCCGAAATCTATCTTTTTTCAATCTAAATATCCTTGTAATTCTGTCATTGAAAAACATTTATACTATAACCAAAAAAGGGAGGCACTTCTTGTTTTATGAAATGATACATAGTGCAATATGGTCAGAACGGCGTATGCGTATGTTGTATGTAGTATATTGTTTATCTTATACTAAAATACTCTTTATAATAACTTCTAACTCTAAGAAACTAGAATAATAATAGAATAAGAAGATTCTTATTCTATTATTCTAAGAAAGAATTATAAGAATATAGTCTAGTATTAATATAGACTATAAACTGTCTATACTTTTACTTTAAATAATATATACTTTTATACTGTACTGTGATGTAAAAAAAAGAAAGAGAATCTAAGAAGTAAAAGATTCTATAAAAGTAAGAACAAATAAAGAATATATACCCCGGAGACAGAGAGCCCAATCTACAGATCTTTTTTCTTTCCCTTTCTATCCAATTTTGTTTTCTTTTCTTTGTTATTTTCTTTTCCTTGTTAATATAACTAGAATAACAATAAAAGAAAATAGAAAAGAACAATAAGAAAAAGAAGGAAAAGGGGTAAAAATCTTTTATTTTCGCAACCCAATCACTCTTTTGACTTTGGAAAAGATTCCTTTTTTATCACTATACTATTTCTTCTACACATCCGTCTCCAATCCATAATAAAGAATAATTAGGATTAAGAAAAAAAAAAAAGAATCAATGGTCCACTCACAATTCACAAGAGAACCTTTTACCACATCAGGCACTAATCTATTTTTAACGTATAATTAGTAATTCAATCGGGTAATCATTCAAATTAAGAAAGGAAGCTCGTTGCTTTTTTGTCTTACTTGAATTGGAACCATAAGGCTCTATCCATTTATTCACTAGACCCGAAATACTTTACTGAACTTAAAAATTGTTATAAAAAGAAAGATTCTCGTTCTATTTCTATTATGAGTACTAGAAATCTTCTTTGATTAGATTATCCTTTTTGATATTTTTCTCTTCTTTTTACGACATGCTCTTTTTTCCATTCATTACCTTTCAGGATCAGTCGCGGTCTTATAAACTCTACCAATAGTCTAGACGAATTCCTTCATCCAAATGTGTAAAAGATCATAGTCGCAATTAAAAGCCGAGTACTCTACCGTTGAGTTAGCAACCCGGATGAATATGAAGTGTAGATAAGATCGAAATAAAAAAAAAAAGAAATCCAGCAAACCTATCCATTTGACTAAAGCGAAGGAAAGAGCCAATAGGGAATGGGGATAAAAAGATCTATTTCTATACGATCAAATTATATTTGTTTGAGACGCCATTGTCAATATGAATGGACTTTTTAGAAAGAAAGAAATTTCAATAAATTCTATAGAAATTTGTGTTGGATTAGCACAACATAAAGAAGAAATAAGAACTTTGAGCGGAAAAAAATAAGGAATAAGGAAAAGGTAAAGATAGAAAAGATAGCGGCTTTCTTTAATCAAAAAAAGAAAGGTACAATACAAATACAAGAAGAAAGATTACCCCCCTTGTTGGGGGGTTCCACAACAAGAAGCAAGAAAAAAAAAAAGAACAATAAGAAAAAGAAGAAGAAAATAAGTATGAATAGAACAAGAAAAGAAGAAACTTTGAATAAAGAATTACACTAAAGATAGGTACTAGTTACCCTATCCTTTTTTTATTCATGATTCTTGTTTTTCCTTTCTTTCTTTTTTATCAAAAGAAACTCGAAATCCTTTAAAGAATTCTGCCTTCCTTAAAATATCATAAACAGTTCCTGTGGGTTGAGCACCTTTTTCAAGGAAATCTAAAATAGCAGGAACATTTGAATAAGTTTGATTCTTTATCGGATCATAAAAACCCACCTTTTGAAGATCTCTTCCTTCTCTTCGGGATCGAACATCAATTGCAACGATTCGATAGATGGCTCATTGGGATAGATGTAGATAAAAGATGCCCCCCTAGAAACGTATAGGAGGTTTTCTCCTCATACGGCTCAAGAAAAAATGATTCTAATTTCTAGAATTTCTATTTCTATCTATATAGATAGAAATAGAAAGAGAAATGGATCCATAAAGAATTAGACTGTAATTTGAGCCTTTTTTTCCTTCTTTACAGAAAAAAGAAATTTCATTTGTACTCCTAACTCAAGTTGGGTAGTTTTGAAAGAGTTCGAAAGGAAATCTTTAGAATTTCTTGAGCTGTCTCTAACCTCTTTTTTTGTCTCCTTTCAGATCTCTTTTTTCAGATCTCTTTTTTTTTACTCATTCTGATCCAATTGTTGAGACAAGTGAAAATAGTGTTTCCTTGTTCCGGAATTTGTTGTCTTTGCTTTGCGCTTTGTCAAATCATTGGGTTTAGACATTACTTCGGTGATCCTTACTCCTTTTCAAAAAGGCAGCAACATACCCTTTGTTTTTTGTTCTTTCTATGGAAAAGGAAAAAATCATACGAAAGATTGATTCCTTTGTGATACACTCTTGATCGAAACAGTTTGAAGATTTCGACAAATCTTATTTTTTCATTTAAAACTTGTTCAAATTTGAACCTCTCCATTTATCTATATTTAGACATTGATGATATATTTACAAAGTTGGTCTAACTTATTGATTGTTACTAACCCTAGATTATTCCCCCGATAAATGAATCAATCATTTTTGCTCGAGCTCCATCATATGCTATACCTTTATATACCATTAGTATCTTTATTTAGCAACCCAAGACAAATTCAATTAGGTTCCTAGCAGAACAAACTATGTCGAGACAAGAGCATCTTCATTCGTATAGAAAATGGTGGATGTCAGAATCCACAGCCAATCATGTCCTTCAAGTCGCACGTTGCTTTCTACCACATCGTTTCAAACGAAGTTTTACCATAACATCCCTCTAATTTTCTTTTAATTTGGAACCGTATGCAATTGATTCAATATGGAATCATGAATAGTCATTGGCTGAACCGATACATAATAATCTACACTTATCTATCTATGGATAGATAAGTGTTTATCCGGAAAGGATTTCACTGAAATTTACCCCATATTTTCTCATATGAATAATATCACATGAAAAAAACAAATCAGTTTTAAGCAAACTTATTTACATCTTCAACAGATCTTTCGGGATTGTCCATCATAAAAGATCCCTCTTTTTCTTTTCAATAAAAAAGAAAAAGAAATTAGAAACCTCAAAAAAAGCCTTTGACTTTACTTTCATTCAAATGAAAAAGAAATCCCCATGAATGGATAAAAGTTTTTATCCACTTTAACTAAATACTATACTAACTAAATAATATACTAAACTAAATATTTCATTGAAATATTCAATTATAGAATAATAAGATTCTATTAAATAATATTAAAAAGAAGAATATACAATATATATTCTTATGTAAGAATTATGTATTTCTGTATTAAAAATTAAAATCTATTTAGAATCTCTAATATTAAAAATTTATAATATATAATATTAAATATAATAAATATTAAATATATTAAAGAATAGAATTTTCATGAAATTCTAAATTCATATATTCTAATATGAAATAGGAATTATGAATATTTTCTCATTTATTATTTATGAATTATGATTTTATGATTCTAATATTATGATTGACTTATTATTTACCATCTCCGATTGAATCTGATTTTCATTTAATTGAAAACAGAGAGATAGTTTGAGAATAAAGTTTCTTTGTTTTCATTATTATGGAGTGGAAAAGTCTCGTGTAAGGTAAGATCAAAGAGAAGATCAGAATACGAGGATTCTGATCTTTTCGCATCCATCTCCATCATATAAAACAAAGAATCGTTAACGAAAGTAATCACGAATATTTCATAATAAAATACTTTAGTAAAAAAGTAAAAAAAAAAAGATATGATTCTAAGAATGATTCTTAGAATTAAGAATGGATAACATTGTATCCAACATTAAACAGAAGATTGTTTAATGAAATTTCAATAGAGAAGAATCTTTTGTTTCTGATGCAAAAGATCTGGGACGGAAGGATTCGAACCTCCGAGTAACGGGACCAAAACCCGTTGCCTTACCGCTTGGCCACGCCCCATTTTGATTTGGTCTAAGAAAAACTAAGCTAAATATTGGTTATTCGTCAATAACCAACCAAAAGAAATATAGGACATTTTGTCGCTAGGATTCAACACAATAGATATAGAATCAAAAAGATTAATTGATCATTACTTAGAATTCAATTAAGATATTGTATGAAAATAGAATTCCTTGTATTCTTATTTGATTGTAGAATGTAAGGAAGGATTCTTGATTGGGGAGAAGTCAAAGAAAAAGAAGAATTTCTTTCTTTTATCTGACTTTTTATTTTAAATTTTCCCTCAGAAAAACAATTCAATCCAATCTGATAATTTATTATCATTTCAATTTAATTTGAATCTTTAAGAACAAGAAAAGAATATTTGTTATGTTTAATATCTTTAGTTTAATCTGTATCTGTCTTAATTCTACCCTTTATTCGAGTAGTTTTTTCTTCGCCAAATTGCCCGAGGCTTATGCCTTTTTCAATCCAATCGTAGACGTTATGCCGGTTATCCCTTTATTCTTTTTTCTCTTAGCCTTTGTTTGGCAAGCTGCTGTAAGTTTTCGATAAAAATGGAATCTCTATTCAATTCATAATTTCTTCGATAAAAAAAAGATGAGATTTTTATTCTTAAAATCAATAGGAACCCTCGATTCAAAAAGCGAAATTCTGGTATTTTATATTTTCTATTGAAATTGAATTTTAATAAGGGAAGGGGACGAGGATCTTTATCTTTAATCAGCTTATTTCTTCTTTTGTTCTGACCTTTCCTTTATAAGATCCCATACAATACCTATGTATAGATATGGATATGGCAAGAAATCTTTGGTAACGAAAAAATACGAATCTTATTACATTAGAAAGAAATTCGTGAAAATAAATTTCAAAAAAAAAAACTTCTTTTTTTTTTTCATCTTTAAAGCGTCATATCAAAATAGTGTATAGTGTGTGTCGTAAAATAGGTGATCTATTTCCTTCAAAAAAAAATGATCTTATCTTGGAGATTTGTAATGCTTACTCTTAAACTATTCGTTTACACAGTAGTAATATTCTTTGTTTCTCTCTTCATCTTCGGATTCTTATCTAATGATCCGGGGCGTAATCCTGGGCGTGAAGAATAAAAAAAAGAGATGAGATTCGTTTTTACTTTTTCCTTTATTTTTTCATAGGTAAATGTATAAATAAATGGAATAGATGCTAGATAAAGATAAAAGATTCATAAAAGAAAATAATCGAAATTTATTCCAATTCTAAAATATCAAGTGATCAGGGGGTCGGAGAGAGAGGGATTCGAACCCTCGGTACGAATAATTCGTACAACGGATTAGCAATCCGACGCTTTAGTCCACTCAGCCATCTCTCCCCATTCCAAATTGGAAATTTATCATGTGATTTAACACGTGAAGTCAAGATTGAGAACAATCTTTATTTTCCTTCAATGATTCGAAACAGATTTCTCCAATAGAAAAGAAAGAATACCTTACTTATTTTATTTTGTACAAAAGGTTCATTTCCCCGGCCTGGTTAAGTATAAGTACTGGCCGGGCCAGTACTTCTTTTGTTCCAACGAATAAAAATTGTTATTGAAACAAGAAGAATAATTTTCATTGCCATTCCTAATTATTAGAAATTCTTTAATAAATTATCTATATCTAGATTAATATAGAATATTCTATATATTCTAGAATTCTATATTAATATGATTAATATGATATATTCTATATTGAAATATTCAATATTAGATATCTTTTGAAAAGAAATATATCTTATAAGAGAAATAATATCAAATAGAAAACACATATTTCTAAATTGAGACTCTAAATAATTTACTTGTTCAAAGCAAAGGACAAGCTTGAAAGTTTGAGGACCGATTTACCCGAATTCAGAAGTTCAAGCGAAGGGAGGTTTCAAAAAAGAAATACTTATAACTTTAGTACACTATTTAAATTTGACTAAACTTTTTGCTATTCACCTATTTTTTTTTCAAGTTTTCAATCCCGCGCCGCGGCGGAACAAAATACGTGTTAATGCTGGAATTCTCATGATTCTGATGCTATCTTGACTGCGTCTGATTACATTTGTTGGACAAATGGTGCATTCATATCCAATAATGAATATGTAGCGGGTATAGTTTAGTGGTAAAAGTGTGATTCGTTCTATTAACAACTTAAATAGTTAAGGGGTCTTTCCATTTTTTTCATATTTCATATTCCGATCAAAAACTTTATTTCTTAAAAAGATTTAATCCTTTACCCCTCAATAGGACATTTGAGGAAAGAATATACATTCTCACGATTTCTATCCAAAAGGCAATCAGAATTTTAATAAAAAGAATTGGATTATGGAGTCGAGAAGCATAATTTTTTTGATTGGTTCAATTCTTCCAATTGAATGAGTATGAATAAAAGATCTATGGATGATAGTACAAAACTTTCAATCGTAACTAAATCTTCAATCTTTGCGCTGAAAAAGGGTGAGATTGAAGCCAAATAGCTAGAAAATGATGGTTTTGGTTTACTAGAACCCTCGGCTTCTTGTTTCAGCTCGGTAGAAACAAAATTATTTTCCTTAGGATCCCACGAGTAGAAAAGAAATAGGGAACGAAGTAACTAGACTAGAGACTAGAAAGATTTGATAGAATCCCCCTCTTCTAGAGGGATCATCTAAAAAGCAAGTAGCTTTAGATGCATTCGTAAAAAAAGCTGACATAGATGTTATGGATCTCATTTTTTATCTGGTG